GTCGTTGTGGTCGGGCTCTATTATGGATTTCTGACCACATTCTCCATAGGGCCCTCTTATCTCTTCCTTCTCCGAGCTCGGGTTATGGAAGAGGGAACCGAGAAGGAGGTATCAGCAACAACTGGTTTTATTGCGGGACAGCTCATGATGTTCATATCGATCTATTATGCGCCTCTGCATCTAGCATTGGGTAGACCTCATACAATAACTGTCCTAATTCTACCGTATCTTTTGTTTCATTTATTCTGGAACAATCATAAAAACTTTTTTGATTATGGATCTACTACCAGAAATTCAATGCGTAATCTCAGCATTCAATGTGTATTCCTGAATAATCTAATTTTTCAATTATTCAACCATTTCATTTTACCAAGTTCCACGTTAGCCAGATTAGTCAACATTTATATGTTTCGATGCAACGACAAGATTTTATTTTTAACAAGTAGTTTTGTTGGTTGGTTAATTGGTCACATTTTATTCATGAAATGGGTTGGATTGGTATTATTCTGGATACGGCAAAATCATTCTATTCAATCTAATAAGTATCTTGTGTCAGAATTGAGAAATTCTATGGCTCGAATCTTTAGTATTCTCTTATTTATCACCTGTGTTTACTATTTAGGCAGAATGCCGTCGCCTATTTTCACTAAGAAATTGAAAGAGAAAGAAACCTCAGAAACGGAAGAAGGGGGAGAAAGAAAGGAAGAAAGCGATGTAGAAAGAACTTACGAAATGAAGGAGATTCAACAGGAACAAGAGGGATCCACCGAAGAAAACCCTTCCCTTTGTTCGGAAGAAAAGGAGGATCTGGACAAAATAGATGAAACGGAAGAGATCCGAGTGAATGGAAAGGAAAAAACAAAGGATGAATTTCACTTTCAAGAGGCACGCTATCAAGATAGCCCAGTTTACGAAGATTCTGATCTGGAGACCCATCAAGAGAATTGGGAATTGGGAAGACTGAAAGAAGAGAAAAAGAAAAGAATGAATAAAAAAATTGAAACATAAGAAAAATACAAAAATAAATAAGATGAGATTCGTCCACCTCCTATATATTTTATTCCTTCGCCCATAAAGAAACTTGCAACACCAATTCCATTTATAATTCCATCAATTATATGTTTATCAAAAAACTGAATTAGCTCTGCTAACCCTCTTATACTCATGGTAAAAATACCAGTATAAAAAATATCTATATAACCACGATTATATGACCAATTGTATATCACACCTTTTATCTTGTCCAGAATAATCCTTTTAGGAACTATTTTAAAAAATAAATTAATTAAGCCCAAATTTTTGAAAGATGAATAAATAGATCCATAAAAAATAGATGCTATCAATAGTCCGAAAAGAGCTATACTTACTGAAAAAAAAGCATTTGACAAAAATCCATACCAATCCTCAGAAGAATTCAATTTTTTATGAAAAAGGGTTGCTGATGGAATTAACCATTTTGATAATAGATCCAAATCTCTTACTCCTCCATTAAAAGAGATTCCTATTGATCCAATGAACAAAGTGAATAGTACTAATACAAGGAGAGGAAATAACATAGTATTGCTCGATTCGTGAGGATACATATAAGTGTACCTATTTCTAAAGTAAGTAATAAAATCTCGTATCTTACTTCTTAAATTCTTGTCAATTTTAGATATATCTTTTGAAAAAAAACAAACTTTACTATTATTCATTTTTGAAAAAAAGAAATTCCTATTGACTGTCGCTTTTCCCCATAGAGATATTGAATAAAACGAACTATTTTTTGTATTACTAAGATTAGTATAATCTTGAAAATAAATGCGCAAATACCCATCAAAGGTAAGTAAGTACATCCTAAACATATAAAATGCGGTTAATCCTGTTGTGAACCAAGCTATTAGTGCGAAAATTGGTGAGTACAACCAACTATCGTGAAGAATTTCATCTTTGGACCAAAAACAAGCAAGAGGCGGAATACCACAAAGAGAAAGTGTACCTAAGAAAAAAGTAGTTTTTGTAATTGGAACATATTTTGTTAAACCTCCCATAAGAACCATATTCTGACTTTTCTCTGGTGAATATCCAACAATAGGTTCCATTGAATGAATAATGGATCCGGATCCTAAAAACAATAAAGCTTTAGAATAGGCATGGGTGATCAAATGAAATAAAGCAACTCGATAAGAACCTATACCTAGAGCTAACATAATATAACCCAATTGAGACATTGTAGAATAGGCTAAACTTCTTTTAATGTCTTTTTGGGCAAGAGCTAAAGTAGCTCCTAAAAGCACTGTTATTATACCTACTAAACAAATGAGATTCATTATGTAAGGTATAACTATGAAAAGAGGAAGAAGCCGAGCTACAAGAAAAATTCCTGCTGCTACCATAGTAGCAGCGTGTATAAGAGCCGAAATAGGAGTGGGTCCTTCCATGGCATCAGGTAACCATACGTGAAGGGGGAACTGTGCGGATTTAGCAACTGCACCGACAAATAATAAAAGGGCACATAAAGTAACAAATAAAGAATTAACCCCATTATTATGGATCAAGGTATTCACTATTTGGAACAAATCCCGAAATTCGAAACTACCAGTTATCCAATAAAATCCTAAGGTTCCTAATAATAAACCAAAATCTCCTATACGATTAGTTACAAAAGCTTTTTGACAAGCACTTGCTGCAACGGGTCGTGTGAACCAAAAACCTATCAATAAATACGAACACATTCCCACTAGTTCCCAAAAAATATAAATTTGTATCAAATTGGAACTAGTAACTAATCCCAACATTGAAACATTGGAAAAACTCATATAAGCAAAAAATCTCAAATATCCTTGGTCGTAAGACATATAATTGTCACTATAAATAAAAACCAGGATCCCAACAGTAGTAATTAGTATTGACATAATAGAAGTAAGTGGATCAATCAAGTGTCCGAACTCTAATAAAAAATCATTATTGATGGTCCAAGACCATAGATATTGATAGGTCAAACTTCCATTTATTTGCTGAATAGATAGATTGGCTGAAAACCACATAGATATACTTAGTAGTAAAACACTTAGGAAAGCCCATATACGACGAAGATCTTTTGTTGCTGTCGGAATAAGTAGAAGTCCAAATCCTATTGACATAGTAACTGGGAGCGGAAAAAGGGGTATTATCCATGCATATTTATATGTATATTCCATAAGAAAACAAATTATTCTTTTTTCTTATAATTATTTTCGATTCACCAATTATTATTTCTTTATCTCTTTCTATTTTTATTTTCTTATTTATTCTATTTTATTCTTTTTTTTCTATTTGTATGTTATGATATTATTATTAAGTATTAAGTTTTTTTTTTTTTTTGAAATTTATGGAATGAATTAAGTATAGATAATAACTAATAAAAAGAAATTTCTTTTGAAAACAATATATGTCTTTCACATACAACGATAAAAAGGAGTCACTTACCTTTTGAATGGCAGTTCCAAAAAAACGTACTTCTATGTCAAAAAAGCATATTCGTAGAAATCTTTGGAAAAAAAAAGGATCTTTAGAGGCAGTAAAAGCTTTTTCTTTAGCTAAATCTATTTCCACCGGAAAGTCAAAAAGTTTTTTTGTGCGACAAAAAAAAGTCTTGGAAAAATCTTAATTGACATGTTTCAAAGAACTTTCAAATTTCCATTTTTGAATTGGAAAACAAATAATTAAATTTTACTAATGTATTGTATTTCACTTCTCCTTATTAGTTAGAACTAGGTAATATGAAAAATAAGAATATTTCTGTCTACTTGATTCAAAGTAGACAGTATTTTTTTTATAGTCTTTCTATATTTCTATTATATTCTATTTTCTATTTATTGAAATTATTTTATTTCAATTATTGAAATTTATATTGATTGATATTCAATTTGTGAGATGGTTTTTTCTTTGCTATGAATTGTGCTTTTCTATTTTGAAAAGCACAATTACGATAGACAAGGAAGAATTTGAATATTTCATTCTACTTTCTACTAAGGTGTTGGGTCTCAAAATCATTAGAAAAAATTATGAATTTTATACCCCGACTGATAACGAAACTTTTGAGTTCTGATTGTTCGGGATAAACAAGAATTAGGTTTCTAGTACGGAAAAATTGATTCTTAAAACTGAATCTACGAAGATGAAGATACTAATTAAATATTATTTATATTGAACATTTCCATATGAATGGAAATGCATCTTTCTTCATTGTTTCCTAAACCCTATTGAATATCGACAATTCAACATTAATTTCCTTATTATTATTTAAGGTAAGCCGCCATGGTGAAATTGGTAGACACGCTGTTCTTAGGAAGCAGTGCTAGAGCATCTCGGTTCGAGTCCGAGTGGCGGCATAAGGCATAAATAAGAATTATTATTAATTCTTAATATTTTATTTTAATATTAATATTATAGAATAATATAGACACAATAGATCTAATAGAATATAAAATATAGAAAATATTCTATCTGAGATTCTATTTCATCCCCTCCCCGATTTCAATTATTTAAAAGGGAATCTTCTTTATGATATTTGCGACTTTAGAACATATATTAACTCATATTTCTTTTTCGATCATCTCAATTGTGATTCTAATTCATTTGATGAACTTATTAGTCTACGAAATCGAAGGATTACGTAATTCGTCAGAAAAAGGGATGATAGCTACTTTTTTCTCTATAACAGGGTTTTTAGTTATTCGCTGGATTTCTTCGGGACATTTTCCTTTAAGTAATTTATATGAATCGTTAATTTTCCTTTCATGGAGTTTATCCATTATTCATATGATTCCGTATCTTGGGAATCATAAAAATGATTTAAGCGCAATAACTGCACCAAGTGTTATTTTGACCCAAGGTTTTGCCACGTCAGGTCTTTCAACTGAAATGCATAAACCCGTAATATTAGTACCTGCTCTACAATCTCAGTGGTTAATAATGCATGTAAGTATGATGCTCTTGAGCTATGCAGCTCTTTTATGCGGATCGTTATTATCAGTTGCTCTTATAGTGATTACATTTCAAAAAAGAATCGATTCTTTTTTGAAAAAAAAGAATTTTTTAAGTTTAAGTAAGTCGTTTTTCTTTGGTGATATGGAATATTTGAACGAAGAAGGAAGTGTATTAAAAAAGACTTATTTTCTCTCATTTCAAAATTTTTACAAATATCAATTAATTCAGCGTTTGGATTATTGGAGTTATCGTGTCATTAGTTTAGGATTTACCTTTTTAACCATAGGCATTCTTTCTGGAGCAGTATGGGCTAATGAAGCATGGGGTTCGTATTGGAATTGGGACCCTAAGGAAACTTGGGCATTTATTACTTGGACCATATTTGCAATTTATTTACATACTAGAAAAAATTCAAAATTGCAAGATCAAGGTACAAATTCGGCATTTGTAGCTTCTATAGGATTTCTCCTAATTTGGATATGCTATTTTGGGATTAATATATTAGGAATCGGGTTCCATAGTTATGGTTCATTCCAATTACTATCTAATTGAATAAAATAAACTACATAAAGAATACATAAAAAAATCGTCTGATACACAATGAAATTTTGTGCAAGTTTTTGAGAACCTTTTAAATAGAGGAATTATTCAAATGGTTCTCAAAAACTAAAAACTTTAGATGTATCTCATTAAAATTTTAATTCACCCTTCCTTTTTTTTCATTGTAACAACGAAGAATTGTTAAAATATGAAAGTCAAAAAATTTTAAGACTTTCTTTTCAATTAATGAAATGAATTTCATTTAATATGAAATATAAAAAACAATTAGTATCTATAAAAATAATTAGATAATAGAACTTGTACCTTGTCAACCGATAACGGGAGAACAAAATCAGGATAAATACCAATTCCTATTACAGGTAGAAAGATACAGATCGAAACAAATAGTTCTCGTGGTCCAGAATCAAAAAGATTCGAATTTGAAATATTGAATAGCTTGTATCCATAGAAAATCTGACGTAACATAGATAATAAAAAAATAGGAGTTAATATCATTCCAATTGCCATTACAAAAGTAATCAAAATCTTTGGCATGAAAAGATATTTTGGGCTGGTAATTATTCCAAAAAAGACTAAGAATTCTGCAACAAAACCACTCATTCCTGGCAATGCAAGAGAAGCCATCGAGAAACTACTAAACATGGTAAAGATTTTTGGCATTGGGATAGATATCCCCCCCATCTCTTCGAGATAAACAAAACATATTCTATCACAACTTGTTCCTGCTAAGAAAAAAAGTGCAGCACCAATCAATCCATGAGAAAGTATTTGTAAAATGGCTCCATTAAGTCCCATGCCAGTTATAGAACCAATTCCTATAATTATGAAACCCATGTGAGATACGGAAGAATAAGCAACACGTTTTTTTAAATTGCGTTGACCAAGAGAGGTTGAAGCTGCATAAATGATTTGTATTGTTCCTACTATCACCAACCAGGGAGATAATCTAGAATGAGCGTGAGCTAATAATTCCATATTGATCCGAATCAATCCATATGCTCCCATCTTTAATAAGATTCCAGCTAAAAGCATACATGTACTGTAATGTGCTTCTCCGTGGGTATCTGGTAACCATGTATGTAGGGGTATCATCGGCGATTTGACAGCATAAGCAATAAGAAAACCAAAATATAGTATTATTTCTAATGCTGCAGGATACGATTGATTAGCTAATTTTTCTAAATCTAATGTTGGTTCATTGGAACCATATAAACCTATACCTAGAACTCCTATTAAGAGAAAAATGGAACCTCCGGCAGTGCACAAAATAAACTTTGTAGCCGAGTACAGGCGTTTTTTTCCTCCCCACATGGATAAAAGTAAATAAACAGGAATTAATTCTAATTCCCACATGATGAAAAAAAGTAAAAGGTCTCGAGAAGAAAATGATCCTATTTGGCCACTATACATTGCTAACATCAAGAAATAGAAAAATCGCGGATTTCGAGTAACTGGCCAAGCTGCTAAAGTAGCTAAAGTAGTGATAAATCCTGTCAGTAAAATGGGTCCTATGGAAAGTCCATCGATTCCCAGTCTCCAGTGAAAATCAAAAAGATTGATCCATTTCAAATCCTCCTTCAATTGGGTTAATGGATCGTCCAATTTGAAATGATAACAAAATACATAGCTCATTAGAAGGAGCTCTAGTATACATATACATATAGTGTACCACCTATACACCTTATTTCCCCTATGAGGGAAAAAGACAATTGAAGAACCCGCGAATATGGGCAAAACAAGAAGTATTGTTAACCAAGGAAAATAACTCGTGATAAAGACAAGATAAAATTAGACCAGAAAAGCCCGTGCTCGGGAGAAGAATAATATATTTTCTTTTCTCGAGTACGGGCTTTTGTCAGTAAAGAGGAATCAACTGATTCAAGTGGAGTTTTTTGTCAAATATCAATAGGAAAGACCCATGCTGCGAGTTGTTTCATGCCATAAATAAACACGGACACTCAAAAAATCCGTTGGACAAGCGGATTCACATCTTTTACAACCTACACAATCTTCGGTTCTTGGGGCAGAAGCAATTTGCTTAGCTTTACATCCGTCCCAAGGTATCATTTCCAATACATCCGTGGGGCAAGCTCGAACACATTGGGTACATCCTATACATGTATCATAAATCTTTACTGAATGTGACATTGGGTCTATAAATTCCAATTTTGAACACAAAAGATTTTCAATCTGGTAAAATAAGAAAATGAAATAAATCGTATATTTTTATTGTAGATACCAGACGAATCAATGATTTATAAAAATCTTAAGAATTAATCTATTTTTGAATCTGTTTATGATAAAGAGCCAAGATACTTTGATTTCCATTTCAATAACCATTAAATATGAGAATATGAGTTTACAAATTCAATTCATGTTAATTTTACTATCTATCTATATAGATATAGAAATCTAATGTATTAGAAATAGAATAGAATATAGAAATAGAATTCAGGATATGATAATATATTATATATCAGATGAATACATTTGTTATTAGGTTAGTGATAGAATAGGTTAGTAACTCTAAATCATAAATCTATATGAAAAAATATAAGAAAATAAATAAGAAAATAATATGAATAGAATCTAATAGAATATTCTCTTCTATTGAATTCTAATTCTATTAGATTCTATTTAGAATATTTTATTTTTCAAATATTTTAAAAAGTCTTATGTTTTTATTTATATGGGATATATGGGAAAATAGAAGAATTATGACTAATTATTCAGCAAATTTGATTGATTGATACGAGTTGATTTTCTGTTACGATGGATCGACGAAACAATAGCTAGCCCAATAGCTGCTTCAGCAGCTGCAATGGCTATAACAAAGATTGCAAAAATTTCTCCTTTTAATTGTCGACTATCAAATATATCGGAAAATGTGACGAGATTTATATTCACCGAATTCAGTATAAGCTCAAGACACATAAGTGCTCTAACCATGCTTCGGCTTGTGATCAGTCCATAGATACCGATAGAAAATAAATAAACACTGAGACAAAGTACATGTTCTAACATCATTGATAAATTCCTCATCTATCTCAATTCATTTCAATATGAGAACAAAAATTAAACCGATTCAGTTGACTAGAATAGAAGAATTACAGAACAAAAGAAGATATTCACAGTAGATTGAGATTCAATTCATTTTCATTCTTGAAATTTCAAGAATGAAGTTCTTATTAGACTAGATTATTGATATTAGATTATTGACGAGCCATAGTAATTGCACCTATCAAAGAAACTAAAAGAATTATAGAAATAAGTTCAAAAGGAAGATAAAAATCTGTGGATAAATGAATCCCAATTTGTTGAACGTTACTTATTAAGTCCTTTTCTATAATCTGATTTGATCTTGTAGTCCGAAAAATTCCGTACCATGACGTATTTGGGATAGTAGTCATTAATGAAAAAAAAATACTTGTACAAACCAATGAAGTAATTCTATCTCCAATGGTCCACAAATAGGAATCATTGGAATATTCTGAACCGTTCATGAACATCACAGCAAATATGATTAATACATTTATGGCTCCCACATAAATAAGGAACTGCGCGGCAGCTACAAAATAGGAATTCAATGAAATATAGAATAAGGATATACAAACGAGAACCAATCCCAATGAAAAGGCAGAATCAATGGGATTGGTAAGTAATACTACTCCCAGACCTCCTAATATAATAACTGATCCCAGAAATACTACAAGAATATCATGTATTGGTCCAGGTAAATCCATTCTGAAATAAAAGATAAATAAAAAAGTCAAAATATTTCATGACCTTACTAAGGATTCAGTAAAGGAACTATTTTTTTATATGATACTTTTCTAATTGAATGAAAAAGAATGAAAAAAAAATGGATATCATTAGATAGATAAAATAAAATTCTTTGGCTAATCCTACTTTATTCTAATTTATTCTAAACCAAAGCTTAGTAATTGGTAATCGTTCTTGAACCAAGGAAGGGGTTTTTATTTTTTCATTTGATTTTTTGAATCCATAACTGTTTGAATTGTATAATCTCCAATTATTGAAACTGGTAACCGACCTAAAGAAATTTGATTATAATTCAATTCGTGACGATCATAAGTGGAAAGCTCATATTCTTCAGTCATTGATAAACAGTTTGTTGGACAATACTCGACACAGTTACCGCAAAATATACAGACACCAAAATCAATACTATAATGAAGCAGTTGTTTTTTCTTAATATCTTTTTCCAATTTCCAATCAACAATAGGAAGGTCTATTGGACATACGCGGACACATACTTCACAAGCAATACATTTATCAAATTCAAAGTGGATTCGACCACGAAAACGCTCTGATGTGATTGATTTTTCATAAGGATATTGAATAGTTACAGGTAAACGATTTGTATGGGATAAGGTAATTATGAAACTTTGTCCAATGTACCTTGCGGCTCGTATTGTTTGTTTGCCATAATTCATGAACCCAGTAACCATAGGTAACATATTTTAGATATCCATCAATAAGATTTATGTTTATGTTTCTTGGGTGAGATAAGTTAGAAATATAGAATATTCATTATTTTTTCTCTTAATTTCTTATTTTTATTTCTACTTTATAGTGAAACAAGTTGAAAAGAAGTTGTCAATAATAGATTACCTAGAGAAATAGGTAAAAGAAATTTCCATCCAAGATTTAATAATTGATCCATTCTCATCCTAGGTAAAGTCCATCTTGTTGTGATAGGAATGAACAGAAACAAATAAGCTTTAGCTAATGTAATAAAGATACTAATTGCTATTACAAAGACTCTAAACATTTTATTTATTCCAAAAAGTTCAGTAAGAGATATGTACGGAATAGAAAAATTCCACCCACCTAAATAAAGAACTGTTACAAATAATGAAGAAACTAATAGATTTAGGTAAGAAGCAAGATAAAAGAATCCGTATTTTATACCTGAATATTCGGTTTGATAACCTGCTACTAATTCCTCCTCTGCTTCTGGTAAATCAAAAGGTAATCTTTCACATTCTGCTAGAGAAGACATTAGAAAAACTAGAAATCCTATGGGCTGACGCCACAGATTCCATCCCCCAAAACCATATTTGGACTGTGCCTCAATTATATCAACTGTACTTGAACTGTTAGATAATTATAGTCGATGATAACATCACTGCTCCTATCGCTATTCCAAAACCGTACATGAAACCTAAGCTTCATACGGCTCCTTTATGGCCACAAAGAAATGTAAGGTAAGGACTAGTTTAGTATTCTTGCTCTCCTTGAACCCTATGTTGGAGAGTCCTCAATTCGACCAATAAAATTCTGTCTGCTATAATAAGAAAAAGCACTTCCGAATGGATCTCATCCCTTATAATAAGAATATTCTAATGAATAGAATCAAAAATTCTTTTTGTTCAGCAATAACTTAAGCCTTCAATAAAATACTGGTTCTATTCATAAATAGAAGGATTTAGACATTAGTTAATGAATCATGATAAGAATTTCCACATGCATATGTATAAAGAAAGAAAGATTTTCTTATTATTCCCATTTTATTCTTTTTTATTTTTTTATTATATTATCATATTGCATTCTATTTGTCTTGTTCCTTTTCTTCTTTCTAAAAACTAAAAAAAAAAAGGAAAGAAAATAAAGGATTAATTCGTTCTTAATAGTTATTTATTTAATCAGTGAATAGTAGCATACTCTAGATTGGAATCGTGGGGAAGTACTGCTTGATCATTTCTACCAACTCCAAGCCCTTATTATGATTCGTTTTATGCGAAGTTTTATGCAAAAATAACTTTTTTTGATACCTTACATTATTTCCATTACTTATCCTTTGCATACTTTAGTGTTCCTAACTGCCCACTTTTTTTTGATTGATCCCCAGTATAGTAATAAATACAGTTGATCTTTTGCATCCGCTTCAAGATAGGACGACTAAGAAAATAATCTCAATCTTGGGGTAAACAACTTAAACTTATGTTTACTTCAAATTTCTTCTTGTACCTAGGGAATGAGATTTTTATTGTTTTACTGCAAATTGAGGAGCAGTTTTGTTTCACTCATATAACTATCTGGTTTAACTTAATCAAACTGAAATATTTAATAAAAAAGATGAAGATATTTATTCAAGATATTCAATTTCTTTATCTTCACTTATTTTAGAAAGTCTAAAGTTTTTAAAGAAAATAAAAAAAAAAAAAAAAGATTTTTTTCTCTTCTTTTCTTTCATATTCATATTTACATATTGAATTAGATTTCTATTTTATTGTATTTAAATCCATTTCTTTTATCTTTTTATTTTTTCTATAAAAGATAAAAAGATAAAAGAAAAGTTCATATTCCAACGAATCACACGTAGAGATATTGCTAACACACATAGAGTTAATGGTATTTCATAACTAATTGATTGAGCTGCAGCTCGTAGACCGCCTGAAAAAGAATATTTATTATTTGATCCATATCCTGACATAAGAAGACCAATGGGGACAATACTTGAAAAAGCAATCCATAAAAAAACACCTATACTGAGATCAGCTAAAACAAGGTGATATCCAAAAGGAATTACTAAATAACTTAGTAGAATGGATATAAAACCTATAGAAGGCCCGACCCTAAATAAATGAATATTACCTCTAGATGGAAGAAGATTCTCCTTGAAAAGTAGTTTGGTCCCATCCGCTAAAGCTTGAAGAATTCCTAACGGGCCAGCATATTCAGGTCCAATACGTTGTTGTATTGCTGCAGATATTTTTCTTTCTAACCACACAATGACTAATACCCCCATTGTGATTCCTAATACAAGGGTGAAAATGGGTACAAAAATCCATAAGAATCCATATCCTTCTTTTAAGGATTCTAATATATATAAAGAATTAATAGTTTGTACTTCTGTCGTATCAATTATCATTTCAACGATCAACTTCTCCCATAATGATATCTATACTACCTAGTATCGTCATTATATCAGCCAATTTCATTCTTTTAACTAGCTGGGGAAGAATTTGCAAATTGATGAAACCGGGTGGACGAATTTTCCATCTCCAGGGGAAAACACTACTATCTCCTATTAAATAAATTCCTAATTCTCCTTTTGGGGCTTCTACCCTTACATAAAGTTCTTGTTTTAACAATTCAAAATTGGGTGAAAGTTTTTTAGTAAGAAATCTATAGTCAAAATTATTCCATTCGGAATTATTTGTCCTATGAAAACGCCGGTTTTCTAAATTCTCATAAGGTCCTCCAGGAATTCCTTCTAGAGCCTGTTGAATGATTTTTATGGATTCTTGCATTTCACCGATTCTTACTAAATAACGAGCTAATGTATCGCCCTCTTTTTGCCATTTTACTTCCCAATCAAATTTATTGTAACACTCATAGTGATCAACTTTACGAAGATCCCATTGGATCCCAGAAGCTCGTAACATTGGTCCTGATAAACCCCAATTTATTGTCTCCTCTTCACCAATAATGCCCACTCCTTCAACTCGTTCCAAAAAAATGGGATTTCGCGTAATGAGTTTTTGATACTCAACAACTTCTGTTAAAAAAGAATCACAGAAATCAAAACATTTATCTATCCAGCCATAAGGTAAATCCGCAGCTACTCCTCCGATGCGGAAATAATTATGCATCATTCGCATACCTGTGGCAGCTTCAAATAGATCATATATTAATTCCCTCTCTCTAAAAATATAGAAAAAGGGAGTCTGTGCACCAATATCGGCCATAAAAGGGCCAAGCCATAACAAATGGGAGGCTATACGGCTCAGCTCCAGCATTATAACTCTGATATAACTGGCCCTTTTAGGCACTTGAACGCTTTCCAAGCGTTCTGGTGCATTTACTGTTATTGCTTCTGTGAACATAGTAGCTAAATAATCCCAACGTGTTACATAAGGCAAATATTGTATAATTGTTCGGTTCTCCGCTATTTTTTCCATCCCTCTGTGTAAATAGCCCAATATAGGTTCACAGTCAATAACATCTTCACCATCCAGAGTAACGATCAGCCGAAGAACACCATGCATTGATGGGTGATGAGGCCCCATATTGACTATTATAAATTTTTTTTTTGTATCCGGTAAAGTCATCTTTTTTTTCCTTAATTCATTATTTCATGAATTTCTTAAAATAAAAAAAAAAAAAAGAAAATAATAATAACTGAACTAAGAAAATAAAGAATTAAAAAATTCAAAGGAACAAGGATAATAATAAGAAACTCAAAGAAGAAATTCAAATTTAATTAACGAGTTTTTGGTTCCCGAATATCTAACTGATCTATTAATTTCTTATAACGCATTTTATTTTTCTTTGACAAATAAGTCAATAATCGTTGACGTTTTCCCAGAATTATTCGTAGACCCCTTTGCGATAAAAAATCTCTTTTGTGCAATTGTAAATGTGAAGTAAGTCTCCGTATCTTATTGGTGAAATGGGATACTTGAAATTCAACAGACCCGCTATTTTCTTCTTTTTCTTCTTGTGTAATAACTGAGATCAATGATTTTTTGACCATAAATTAAAGTTTCTATTTTTCTTTTCTGTGAATTTTACCGATCGGGAAAAATAATAATATTTCTTAGGCCAGTTATTTTTATCTAGTATACATCAAAATTGTATTTTATTCATATACTACTTTGTTTTTTATTTATGTGGTTTATGTTTTGTATATTTGATCCAAATATACAAAACATATATGTATTCAGCAACTAGAACAATTTTTTTTTACTTAAAAGGATTCCGCTCTTTCTAGTGAAAATTGATACACTATGAAATTAGCATCATGTATTAGAATATTAAACAGTGTATATGTTTCGGCTTTTATCTACCTAATACATTAATCCACTATAAATTTTTTTCATTTTTCATTGGAATTGAATTCATTCTGAATTGTGAATACATATGTATTCTTGACATACTAAAACGACTGCCATTATTGGTATCAAACCAATAGCGATTCATACAAGCTACATCTTCTAATCGATAATTGGGCCAAATAAAAAATTTGAATTTAATGAAATTTTTTCTATCTGTATTAATATGTTTGTTCTCATTGAAAAATTTCCCACATTTTCTTATTTTGTTTTCGTTGCAAAATCTTTGATTTCTATCCACAACATTAAAATTTGGCAAATTGAAACAAATTCGAATTCGAAATTCTCTACGACGTCTGGAAGATAGAATATTTTCAGGAATAAGTAAATCATAATGATTTTTGTCTCCACTCAAAAATATGTTGCTGTGTCGTGCAATGGATTTTTCAACCTCCTTTTTATCAATATATCTTTTTTTTGTGTATTTTGGATTTGTTTGGTTTTTCTTATTTTCAACCAATGAAATATCCATAGTTTGATATATAATAGATTTTCCATTCCTTCGTATAGATAGACAAATCGGTTCAATAATAAATATTCCCTTTCTTATCAATTCTGCAAGAACTAGGTCCTTTTGAATCAGCATTTCATCTAGATTTATTTCACCTCTTTGAATCGAAGATATAGCAATATACTTTGGATTTATCAGTCTAAGTAGGAGACAATATACCCTGATATTTTTCATTATTTTATTATTCAAGGGATCAGCCCATCTTAGTTGAAAAAGGAAATATTTTTTAAAAAAAAAATCCAGTTCCGTTTCATTCTTGCTCTTATATTGTTTTATATCCTTTTTTAGTTTGAATCTTGCGTAATCTTCTTCAACCTTGGAATTTCCTAATTCAAGATCTTTTTTTTTTTTAGATGATTTCTTTAGATTTACGTTAATGTTTTTACTTGTTTCATTTATAGAAAAATGAAAAAGGAGTGATTTGATTGGGATGATCCAAGGTTGAATTTTATATACATCAAAAAGTAGCACAAATTCTGGGAAGAACCAAGTTTCTAGATTGGATATAGTATCATGATTTGATGCCCTATGATAGAACCTTTTTTGATTGCATGGGAATGAAAAAAAAAGATCTTTTTTTTTCATTTTTTTTAAATTATTAATTTCAGTCTTAGTATTTTTATGAATCTTGATGCCAATATGTGCATTGGGCCAGATCTCAATATTCTTTATAAAACAAAGATGAAGAATTCTACAATCAAAATATTTTCTATCCAAACTATTTCTCTTTCTATCAATAAGATATCCTTTTTCTAGAAAATAATTACTCGGTATACTTACTAATACATAAAATAATTCAGGTTTCAATGTATTGAAATGATATTGAATTTCTTGGTCCCCATTTCTTTCTAATGTTGATTCAGAAGTGTATAAATTAGGGAGGCTTATGTAGTTATAAGATAAAAGATCATATCTGTAATGTTTTTTCCATTTGTTTTTTTGACTCATAAATGAATTTACTGCATAGTCATTTTTTTTCATGGAATAAATGAATTGATATTTTTTATATAAATCCAATTGGTTTGATTCCTTGTTTTTAATCATACAATGTTTATTTATTCTATTTCGGTATTCTTTAGGTACTAATCGAGACCTTTTTTTTTTAGATAAATCGTATTGATAAGAAAATTTTAACCAATTTTTCCATTCGTTCATTACATATGTATGAATTTTTTTATGTCTTGATTTAGAATCAAATATTCCGTGGATCATAAAATAGTTTTTTAAATTATCCTTAAAAAAAGGATAGCTCCCTTGATATTGAAGTACAGGTCTCAATTGAGACTTATTAAGTAATTGATTTTGTGATATTTTGTAAAAAACATATGCTTGGGATAGGGAAGATAAGTTCCAATAAGTATTGGAATTTTGATTTGTTTCATCAATTCCTTCTTGTTCTTTATTTATTTCATTGTTGTAAATGGGTTTATTAAAGATCTTTTTTGTTAATTCAAAGAAAAGTTGTGTATTTATCTTAGAAATGGTAATGGTACATAGCAAAATATCTATGTATATTTTTTCAATGAATGATTTAATAAAGTAGTGTGATTTACGCATTAATCGGATATTCTTCTTTTTTAATGTTTTCCAAAAATGTTTCTGTGATCCCGACTTTTTATTATCATAAATTATAACTATTTCTTTTTTTTTCTTGTCTTTTACGATTCGTTCAATTTGATTCTTGATTTTGATTGTTTTATCAGAAAGATCATTAATTCTTCTTTCTATTAGTGAATAATTTAACCAATCCATTGTTTGATTTATAACGAACGATTCTTGAAGAATCTTCTTATTTCTTTTGAAATCTTTTTTGTTTTCATTCGGTTCATATACTTTTTTTATCCTCAATTCAAATAATAAATTTGGATTTACTTTCTCCAGTTTTTTCATTATTAGGTTGATAACTCGAACTATTTGTATGACTCCTTTTGTTTTTTCTTTTATAACTTTTAAAAAGGATTTGATTTTTTTATTGAAAAATTTTAGAACTTGTAAAAATCTTTTTTTTGCCTTTTTTTTTATTTTTTGGAGTTCTTTATAAATAGGTTCAAAAAAAAAAGGTCGTTTTCGGGGAAAACCAAAGGGAAATTCCGCTTCCATTCCCCAGACTGTTAAAAAACAAAAATTTGTTTTTTTCTCTTTTTTTTTCATTATATTTATATGAGGAGATCGTGCCTTAGATTTTCTCCAAGGTTTTAGACAGAAAGGATATAGAATCTTTATCTGAATACCGTTTATTAACCAATCTTGGGGAAATTCTGTCTCTGATAATTGAACACCATTATAGGTACATTTAATATGCATTTCTCTATTCCATTCCTTAAAATCCTCGTCCCACTCGGGAATTTGGAATAATAACATACGGAAAATATTTTTGGCTATTATTAATGAAGGCAACATAATGTATTTTCTAAGAAAAGATTGGGTTACTAACATCAAACCTCTTATTACTTGAGTAAATATAAAGGTATCCCAAGCTTCTGATATTTCTATCTGTTCATTTTTAGAGTTTTTTTCTTCTTTATCCTTTTCTTCTTTTGTATCTTCATTTTTAAAATAGGAAATTGTGAATTCTGATTCTTGTTTTCTGTCCATCCAATTCCTAAAAATTAAA